ATAGGAACAAGACTAATCTTCGATTTCTTTTTGAAGTACTAAGACTATTCCAATTACAATACTCGTGAAAAAAGAACCGTAATAAATGAAAATAAGAGGCATCTTTCACCCAGTAGCGAAGGATTTGAACTAAAATTTCCAGATGGAGGGGGTAGGGTATTAATACATCTGACACATAATTTAAATGTGGGAATTTATCCTCTAAAAAAGGAAATATTGAATGACTTGATCGTAAATTATAAGATTTTGCGATTTCTTTTTCCTCTAAGGAAGATACTAATCGTAGGGAAAATGGAATTTCCACAATGACTGCAAACCCTTCTGATAGCATTTGAGAATACAAATTTTTGTTGTACCCCAAAAATGGATTTTTGTTATAAGAATTAGTGAAAAAAAAAAATGATTCTGGTGATACATTCGAGTAATTAAATGTTTTACCATTAGGAAACTGGATTTTTTGTCATAACCAAAATTTTCCAACAAAATGGATCCATTAAAAAAATGATCATGAGAAAATGCATAAATATACTCCCGAAAGATAAGTGGGTATAGGAAGTCACGTTGCCGAGATTTATCAAGTTGTAAATATCCTTGAAATTCCTCCATTTTGAATTTGATTTGAACTGGGGATACTATAATGGATTTATTGGGTTATCAAATGATACATAGTGCGATACAGTCAAAACAAGGTATTACAGTAAAAAAAAAAGAATAATAATAGATACCTCGTAAATAGGTAAGACTTATCAACGGATTCTCTATCCTCTCTTTTCTTTTGCCATCTAATAAGTTTAGATTTTAGGATCAAAAAGATGGTTAGAAATCCTTTATTTTTTCAACCCAATCGCTCTTTTGATTTTGGAAAAAAACTCTTTATCAATATACTGCTTCTTCTACACATTCCCCTCGTACCCCATAATGGAGAGTAACTAATAGTTAGGACTTATAAAAAAATCGATAACTCACTCATAAGCATAAGAAAAGTCCTTCCCGCATCAAGCACTAATATAGTTTTAACGTCTAATTAGATCGGGTAATCATTCGAATTAAGAACATAAGCCCGTTACTTTTTCTTTCTCTATAATTGGAGCATTAGGGCTCTATCCATTTATTCATTCGACCCAACTTGACTTTTTTTTCGCATCAAGAATTCAAACAAGGTTTGGCCCAATCTAGTAAGGTAAAAATATTACTAGAATTTTCCATTGATACGACATGCTGCTTTTTCCATTCATTCCTTTCAGGATCAGTCGCGGTCTTACAAACTCTACCGATAGTATGGACGAATCTGTTACTTCATAGAAATGTGTAAAAGATGCTAGCCGCACTTAAAAGCCGAGTACTCTACCATTGAGTTAGCAACCCCAAAAATATCAAAAATTTTTCTGTGTAGATAGAATCGGAATAAAAAAAAAAAAAAAGAAATGAAATTACATGACGTAATCAAAATATTCCAATAAAAAACTTATTGTATGATACAAAAGTAACTTTTTGTATCACAGAAAATACAATGAGACCATCATGTGCGTGAAAAGCAAAGGTCATGAAACTGAGATAACTAGCTTTATTTATACACGATCGGATTATATTTGTTTGATACACTGTTGTCAATATGAATGTGAATAGTGAAAAACGACTACAATAGAGAAAACAAAAGAATTTTAAATGAATAAAAAAAAAAATGCAAAGAACAATTTTTAAATATATTAAAATTTTAAATAGATAAAGCTAATAATAATCAATTTTATTATATAATTATATATAATATCTAACTAAGAGAAAAGAATTAAAAAAAAAACTACGGACTTGGATTGGCACTATAGAGATAATCAACATAGATCGACATAAAAGATGTAGGCGAAAGAATAAATCAAGGAAGAAGTATCAAAAAATCTATCGGGTTTATTCAATTCATAAATATAAATAACTAAAAACACTTAATCCCCTTTTTTATTTGTTCAGAGAATTGCAACAAAATCACCCCATTGATGGAGTATTTTTTATAGTATAGAACCAATTAGTTCATTTAGTCACTTGATTGATCTTTTTTCTATTCATCTTAGATCAATTTATATCAATAAAAAAAATATATTTTTGGCGTTATCGAAGACGGAATTTTAAGGTAATTAAGTGTAGTATGAATATAACAAGAGAGGGGGGAGAAAAGGTTAGCCAAAGCTATATACAAGTTATCCACACCCTCTTTTTTTTTTTAATTAATGGAATTTCGTTTATTGATTAAGGTGAAGTTCCGTAAAAACCCCTGCCTTCTTTAAAATATCATGAACAGTTCCTGTAGGTTGAGCACCCTTTTCAAGGAAATATATAATCGCAGGAACATTTAAATAGGTTTTATTCTTTATCGGATCATAAAAACCCACTTTACAAAGATCTCTTCCTTCTCTTCGGGATCGAACATCAATTGCAATGATTCGATAAACGGCTCATTGGGATAGATATAAATTAACAATACCCCCCCTAGAACCGTATAAGAAGTTTTCTCCTCGTACGGCTCGAGGAAATTCAAAGTTATGTATAGAATTCTAATTAATGTCAAATGGATCCATAGATTATTAAATCAATTAGACTATGATTTAAATACTTTTTTCTTATTCTTTTTTGAAAAAAAAAAACTCATTCTTATCCCCCTAACTCAAGTTGGATAACTCTCACTCAACGGAAAACAACCCTTAAGCTTAAGCATTTCATTTATTGAGTGGTCTCGAACCCCTTGATTTTTGCCTGTCTCCTTTCGAATCTATTTCGATTCTTCATTCTCATCTAGTTTAGTTATGGAGACAATTGAAAAAGATTTTTCCTTGTTTCGGATCCTGTATTCTTGCCTTGAATCATTGGGTTTAGACATTACTTCGGTGATCTTTAATCGTTTCAAAATGGCAGCAACATACCATTTTTTGTGATTTCTTTTTATCAAAGAATCATATAAATACTGGATTCTCGCGTGATACACTTTTGATCAAATTTGACGTTTGAATTTGCAACTTGGTCGAATTGGATCCTTTCGATTTCTATACCGAACATATACTTACGAAGTAGTTTGAACTTATTGATTGACACTAACCCTAGATCTCTGCCCTTGATAAATGAATCCATACTTTATACTCGAGCTCCATCATGTACTATTTACATCAAAACCCTCAAAAAATGAGGGTTCTAGTGGAACAGAACAAACGATGTCGAGTCAAGAGCATCTTCATTCCTATATAATATAAAATGGTGGGTGTAAGAATCCACAGTGGATCATGTCCTTCAAGTCGCACGTTGCTTTCTACCACATCGTTTTAAACGAAGTTTTACCATAACCTCTAATTTCTTGGAACTGGTATGTAATTGATTCATTTATGGAATCATGTATAGTCATTGGTTTAGTTGGTCCATAGTAATCTATACTCTTATGACATGAGTAGTTTTTGAAAAAGTATTAGCAATAATTAAATTTATTTAAATTAAACCCATATTTTATTGTATATATTGGATCAATAATATTTTTTTGTATGAGTGCAATAGAGATTTTTAAAAATTTAAAATTTCTATAAATTAAGAAATAATTAATTATGATACGAATAATTAAGAATCTCCATTTTTCAATTTCTTCATAGAATGGATTCACGAGTTTCACACTTCTTGGAGTACCAACGACTCATAAGAAATCATTAAAAAGATTTAATTTATTGAAAATTTCGTACCTCAATTGTGTAATAAAAAAAGGATTTTTTACATTTTATTATCATAAAAAAATTCATATTCGGATTAACCCATCAATGATTTAAAACAAATAGATAGATCTATAATAAAAATCTTTTTCACAAAAATAGAAATAAAAATACATAATAACAATACATATCAGCATTTTCTGCCTAGTTTAGTTAACTTAAGAGACTCAATAATTTTTCCCTAAAATGAAATGTATGAATAACCTCTGTCTGAATTGTTACTTGGATTTACAATTATTCATTACAGACAAACACAAAATACGAAAAAATGAGGTGAAAAGAAATACATAATATGTTACATACGTAACTTGATTCTTTGTTAATAAGATTCGTACAGATATTCAAATGGATATCTTCCATTATGAATTAACTCCTATCTACCCCCCCAATTATATAGAGTAGATGCATCATAAATAAAAAAAGGATACTAGGGGGGGGCTGGCCTAGTTTCGTAGGTGCTAGACTATCTTGTATAAGGCCAAAGTCAAACAGATCTAGATTAAAGGATTGTTGCTACCTATTTTTTTTTTTTATTTTACTCGAAATTTGAGTACCCTAAATCAAATCGGTCTTAAGACCTTCGTGTTTCTAATTCATAAATCCACAGAAAAAAAATAATAATCGGGTTTCACACACCATTTAAGGGATAGAGAATAAGAGAGGCTTTCGCATTTCCATTTTTAATGCATCATTTAAAGAAAATAAGAAAAAACAACCACATTCTATCTAATACTAGACTTTTAAGCATAAGGTTGTTTAAAAGGGCAACCTTTAGTCTGATATGATATCGAATATTTTTCTCTAGATCTTAGAATATACTATTCTATAATATGCATACTCTGGGACGGAAGGATTCGAACCTCCGAATAGCGGGACCAAAACCCGTTGCCTTACCACTTGGCCACGCCCCATTTATATTCAACACTAATAAACACTAATATTGGTAATGGTTGGTCGTCAATTCCAGTCGAAAAATTTATAGAAAAAATTAGCTTGTTGCTCGGATTTTGATACGTTTATAGATGCAATTAAACTGAATTTATTGATCATTACATAGAATTCCATTAAGATATTGTATGAAAGTAGGATTTCTTCTATTCTCTTTTTATTTGAGAAAAAAAAAAAAAGATTTTTGATTGGCTGAGTTCAAATCAAAGAAAGGTTTTTTGACCTACTTTATGGTAGTAATTTTTCCCTTATCCCTTATATCATAGCACTAATAGGGGATTAATAACTCAATCAAATCAAAAGAAATACAATTATCTTCAAGAACAAAGAAAAAACAAAAAAATTGTTATGCTTAATATCTTAAGTTTCATCGGTATCTGTCTTAATTCGTTTCTTTATTCAAGTAGTTTTTTCGTCGCCAAATTGCCTGAGGCCTACGCTTTTTTGAATCCAATAGTAGATGTTATGCCAGTAATACCTCTATTCTTTTTTCTATTAGCTTTTGTTTGGCAAGCTGCCGTAAGCTTTCGATAATATTTTTAAGACTGTCCGAGACAAATTCATGATTTACTAGAAAAAAATCTTATAACTAGTTATAAGATCAGACAAGTCGTACATACAGTCTGAACCTTTGAGTTGAATCCAATATTGAAATTCTTCTATAGCTGTGATAAATCGGGATCACTCTCATTTTCTTATTCTTACGTTTTTCCATTGAACGAGCCTGTTAGAGTCCCACACAATATATAATTGTGGCCAATTTTTAGTAATGAACGACTCAACTCTTAAAATTTTTGACTATTTCTAGAAATCACTTCACTGCATTTCTTGGTGTCAAAATAGGTTAAAATAGAGAATCTATTCTCTTTTTTTTTTTTTATGATCTTGGAGATTGTGTAATGCTTACTCTCAAACTAGTTGTTTATACAGTAGTAATATTCTTTGTTTCGCTCTTCATTTTCGGATTTCTATCTAATGACCCGGGACGTAATCCGGGACGTGAAGAATAAAAAAAATCTTATTTTTTTCCTTGCTTTATTTTGAAATGTTCGTAACATTTTATCTATTCCACATCTTTCCTCAACTATAAAAAAATACCAAGTAATTGACAGAAACGGAAAGAGAGGGATTCGAACCCTCGGTACAAAAAACTCGTACAACGGATTAGCAATCCGACGCTTTAGTCCACTCAGCCATCTCTCCCCAAATTGAAAAAGGATAATTACTATGATACATTGTATAAAAAATACAAAATGAAGGCTTGAAAAAAGCCCTTCTTTATCTCTCTTTATTATCTTTATCTACCCTTATTATATAGATGTATAATTATATACATCTAAAATTATATCGATATAGATAATTATATAGATATATCGATGGATATCTATAAAATCGATAAAAACTTTTATCAGCAATTCCATTTAGATAAATTAGATAAAGTAAGGGCTCAAACGCAAAGATATCTCCAATCCTAATATATAAATAATACCAATATATTAAAGATTACTAAAAATAGATTTTTTATTTAATATTCAAAAATAAAAAAAAAAGTAAAGTACCTCTTTTATTTCATCCGAAAAGTCCTTTTCTTTTTATTTCCCCGGCCTGGCCTGGTCAGTACCTAGCCGGGCTTTTTTTGTTCCAATGAATCGTAGATAAAATTATTTATTTAATTTGAAAACACAAAATTTTTTTTGTTTCAAAAAAAAATCGAAACAACAAGAATCATAAGAAGAATTATTCTTTCGATTCCTATGATACAGAAAAAGATGATATAGAATCAAGGTACCTGCCATTCGTTATTATTATTCTTTATTACTTTACGGGAAAAAGAACTATTTTGTTAATTAAAATGAGTCCTCTTTTACTAATATCATTCGTCGCCCTGACGAAAATACGTCAACGCTCGAATTTTCATTATTCTTTTATGATCCGATCTTTTTATTACTACGACTTATTTTCGTCTTCGACAAAAGGTCGATTTATATACAATAATTGTATTGTAGCGGATATAGTTTAGTGGTAAAAGTGCGATTCGTTCTATTAATCCCTTAATAGTTAAGGGATCCTTCGGTTTTTTTAATATTCCGATCAAAAACTTTATTTCTTAAAAGGATTTAATCCTTTACCTCTCGATGAAAGATTCGAGGAAAAATATAAATTCTCGTGATTTGTATCCAAAAAGAAGTTCAAAATTGAAAAAAAATTGGATCATGAAATTACGAAACATAATTTTATTGAATTGGATCAATACTTCCAATTGAAGGAATAAGGGATCCATGGAAAAAGGTGCAATTATTTATAATCGTAACTAAATCTTCAATTTTTTCTTTGTATTTGTATAAGGGAGATTGAAGCAAAACAAAATAGCTATTAAACAATGTCTTTGGTTTACTAGAGATGTCGACATCATTGTTTAGCTCGGCGGAAACAAAATACTGTTCCTAAGGATTATTCTAAATAGAAATAGCGAACGAAATAAATAACTGGAAAGATTGTTATAATCTCCTCTTTTATAGGGATCATCTATAAAGCGGGTCCTTTTGAATGCATTCAGACGGAAAGGCTGACATAGATGTTATGGGTGGCATTTTTTTTTTTTTTTTTGTTTCCTTCTTACATCTAGGAATTTATCCATCTTCCATAAAGGAGCCGAATGAAACCAAAGTTTCACGTTCGGTTTTGAATTAGAGACGTTCAAAATTATGAATCAACGTCGACTATAACCCCTAGCCTTCCAAGCTAACGATGCGGGTTCGATTCCCGCTATCCGCTTATCTTTTATATATATTTATATATATAAGAAATTATTTATTAA